AAGAAAAAAATGATTTTTGTTTTTTAACAATTTGGGGAATGGAAGCAGAACTTCCTTTTGGTCCACCCCGAAAACGTCCTTCGCTTTTTAAAGCTATTTTAAAGGAATTCAAAAAAAAAATTGCTAAATCTGAAAAGAAGTATTTTCGAGTTGTAAACGTTTTTGAAGAAAAAACAAAATTACTTGGAAAAGTTTCAAAAGAAATCAAAAAATGGGTTATCATAGGTGTTATTTTTATAAAAAAAATAATAAAAGAACTTTCAAAAGTAAATCCAATTCTATTATTTAGATTAAGAGAAGTATATAAATTAAGCGAAATTAAGGAACAAAAAGATTCAAACAGTCAGATAATTCACGAATCATTTACTCAAATTGCATCTCCGGGTTCGGCAAATTCCCCATTGACAGAAAAAAAAACGAAGGATCTCGCTGATCGAACAAGTAAAATTCGAAATCAAATAGAAAGACTCTCAAAAGAGAAAAAAAAAGTAACTCCAAGAATAAATAATCTTAGTCCTAACAAAACAAATTATAATGCTAAAAGATTCAAAAAATGGCAAATATTAAAAAGAAGAAATGCTCGATTAATCTATCAATTACCCCGTTTTTTAAAATTTTTCATTGAAAAAATCTACACAGATCTATTTTTATCTATCATTAATATTCCCAGAATAAATACAAACCTTTTTCTTAAAGTAACAAAAAAAATTATTGATAAATCGATTTACAATAATGAAAGAAAACAAGAAAGAATTAATAAAAAAAAGAAAACTCCAATTACGTTTATTTCGACTATAAAAAAGCCATTTGATAATATTAATAATATTAAAGAAAATTCACGTATTTTTTATGACTTATCCTACGTGTCACAGGCATATGTATTTTACAAATTATCACAAACTCAAATTAGGAACTTGGTAAGATCTGTTGTTCAATATCAAAGAATCCCCCCTCTTCTTAAGCCTAAAATAAAGGATTCTTTTGAAAGCCAAGGAATGATTCATTCGAAATTAACAAATAAGAAACTTCCGAGCTATAAAACGAATCAATGGAAAAACTGGTTAAAAGGACATTATCAATACCATTTATCTCAGATCGGATGGTCTAGATTAATACCAGAAAAATGTCGAAATAGAGTTCACCAGTGTTGTATAACTAAAAAGGAAAATTTAATCAAACGGGATTCATATGAAAAAAACCAATTAGTTGGTTCCAAAAAAAAATCGGAAATAGATTTATTATCTAACGAAAAAATTAATTTTCGAAAATATTATAGATATAATCTTTTATCATATAAATTTATTAATTATGAAAATAAAACGGAATGCTTTTTTTATAGATCTCCCTTTGAAGGAAATAAGAACCAAGAAATTTCTTATACTTATAACAGGTCTAAAATAGCCCTTTTTGATATACTGAGGAATATCCCTCTTCAAAATGATCTAGGACAGGTTGATATTCCATATATGGAAAAATCGGCCGATAGAAAAAACTTTGATTGGAAATTTTTCCATTTTTATCTTAGACAAAAAGAAGATATTGAGGCCTGGATTATAATTGATACCAATAGGAAGCAAAATACTAAAATTCCTACTAACAACTCTCAAATAATTTCTCAAAAAAACCTTTTTTATCTTATGATTCCAGAAACCAATTCACAAAATTCCCACAAAGGGTTTTTTGATTGGATGGGAATGAATGAAAAAATCCTAAAGCGCCCCATATCGAATCTTGGATTTTGGCTCTTCCCAGAATTTGTGTTACTTTACAAGGCATATAAAACGAAACCTTGGTTTATACCAAGCAAATTACTTCTTTTAAATAGTAGTGAAAATAAAAAGATTAATGAAAAGAGAAATTTGTTGATAGCCTCAAATAAAAAGCAACGAAATCAAGAAGAACAAGAACCTATAAGCCAAGTAGATCGTGGATTCGTTCTCTCACAACAAAAAGATATTGAAGATAATTATGTAAGCTTGGACATGAAAAAGGAGAAAAATAGAAAACAATACAAAAGCAATACAGAAGCAGAACTCGAGTTCTTCCTGAAACGTTATTTGCTTTTTCAATTGAGATGGGACACAACTTTGAATCAAAGAATGATCAATAATATCAAGGTATATTGTCTTCTGCTTAGACTGATAGATCCAAGAAAAATTACGATATCCTCCATTCAAAAGAGAGAAATAAGTTTGGATAGAATGCTGATTCAAAAGAATTTAACTCTTTCAGAATTGATGAAGAAGGGGGTATTGATTGTAGAACCGCTTCGTTTGTCTGGAAAAAAAGACGGACAATTTATTATGTACCAAACAATAGGTATTTCGTTGCTTCATAAAAGTAAGCATCAAATTAATAAAAAATATCAAGAGCAAAGATATTTTTCTAGGACAAATTTGGATGAAACAATTTCACCACATCAAAGAATAACTGAAAATAGAAACAAAAATCATTTTGATTTACTTGTTCCGGAAAATATTTTATCGTTTAAACGTCGTAGAAAAGTGAGAATTCTAATTTGTTTCAATTCAAAGAATGAAAATTATATAGATAGAAATCGAGTATTTTTGAATAGAAAGAACATAAAAAACAGCAGTCGAGTTTCACATGACAATAACTATCTTGATAGAGAGAAAAATCAATTAATGAAATTAAAGCTTTTTCTTTGGCCTAATTATCGATTAGAAGATTTAGCTTGTATGAATCGCTATTGGTTTGATACCAATAATGGCAGTCGTTTCAGTATGTTAAGAATACATCTGTATCCGCGATTGAAATTCTGTGAATAATACAATTTTCTATATATATCCTAGACCCCATTTCTATATACCCTATATATAATCTATATTAATCTATATATAATATAAATATAGGGTATATCAAATGAAAGTAAACAAATATAATATACAGATCACATACTTTTCTTGTCTCACATCTGATTCTAGTATTCAATATGAAATAAATTATGAATAATATCTCAATTCGTTTTCGAAATGAGTCAACAGAAGCTTCTTAATTTTAGGTGTAAATTATTCGATGCGAAAATGTACCAATCTTTTTCTATTCCTATCTAAATCCAATTTCAAATTCGACTGATTGGTTTGAATTCAGAAAAATAGGAGTTATTTGAATTAAATTATTGTATATACAACATCAAAATTAATGGCATTATTATTACTTATTACTAATCGGTAAAATCCATATCTGTACAAGGGGAAAGGAGAGTTTTTTATGGCAAAAAATTCAGTAATTTCTATTATTTCTGAAAAAGAAAACAAAGAAAATAGAGGGTCTGTTGAATTTCAAGTATTCAGTTTCACCACTAAGATAAGGAGACTTACTTCACATTTGGAATTTCACAAAAAAGACTTTTCATCTCAGAAAGGTTTGCGAAAAATTTTGGGAAAACGTCAACGACTACTAGCCTATTTGGCAAAAAGAAATAGAGGACGCTATAAAGAATTAATTGATGAGTTGGATATTCGAGAAATAAAAACTCGTTAATTTGAAGCATGATACCATTTGACGAGCTTAGTCTTAATGAGCTTAGTCGTTTAAAATTTGATAAACTTCTTTTGACTTTCAGCAATGCATGGAAGACTGACTCAGGAAAAACTTATGATTGCACCAACTACAAGAAACGACCTCATGATAGTCAATATGGGCCCTCACCACCCATCAATGCACGGTGTTCTTCGACTAATCGTTACTCTCGACGGTGAAGATGTTATTGACTGTGAACCTATATTGGGTTATTTACATAGAGGAATGGAAAAAATTGCGGAAAATCGAACAATTATACAATATTTGCCTTATGTAACACGTTGGGATTATTTAGCTACTATGTTTACAGAAGCAATAACCGTAAATGGACCTGAACAGCTGGGCAATATTCAAGTACCTAAAAGGGCTAGCTATATTAGAGCTATTATGCTGGAATTGAGTCGTATCGCTTCCCATTTGTTATGGCTTGGCCCTTTTATGGCAGATATTGGGGCACAGACCCCCTTTTTCTATATTTTGCGAGAACGAGAATTGATATATGACCTATTCGAAGCTGCTACCGGTATGCGCATGATGCATAATTATTTTCGTATCGGAGGAGTCGCTGCTGATCTACCTCATGGCTGGATAGATAAATGTTTGGATTTTTGCGATTATTTTTTAACTGGGGTTGCTGAATATCAAAAACTTATTACACGAAATCCTATTTTTTTAGAACGAGTTGAAGGCGTAGGGATTATTGGCGGAGAAGAAGCATTAAATTGGGGTTTATCAGGGCCAATGCTACGAGCTTCCGGAATACAATGGGATCTTCGTAAAGTTGATCGTTATGAGTGTTATGACGAATTTAATTGGGAGATTCAATGGCAAAAAGAAGGAGATTCATTAGCTCGTTATTTAGTACGAATCGGCGAAATGACAGAATCCATAAAAATTATCCAACAGGCCCTGGAAGGAATTCCGGGGGGGCCCTATGAGAATTTAGAAAGCCGGCGCTTTGATAGAATAAAAGACCCTGAATGGAATGATTTTGAATATCGATTTATTAGTAAAAAACCTTCTCCGACTTTTGAATTATCCAAGCAAGAACTTTATGTAAGAGTCGAAGCACCAAAAGGAGAATTGGGAATTTTTCTGATCGGGGATCAGAGTGTTTTTCCTTGGAGATGGAAAATCCGACCGCCAGGGTTTATCAACTTGCAAATTCTGCCGCAGTTAGTTAAAAGAATGAAATTGGCTGATATTATGACGATACTAGGTAGTATAGATATCATTATGGGAGAAGTTGATCGTTGAAATGATAATTGATATAACAGAAATAGAAGCTATCCATTCTTTTTTCACATTGGAATCCTTAAAAGAAGTTTATGGGATCATATGGATGCTTGTCCCTATTTTCATTCTTGTATTAGGAATCACACTGGGTGTACTAGTAATTGTTTGGTTAGAAAGAGAAATATCTGCAGGGATACAGCAACGTATTGGACCCGAATACG